TTAAAAATAAGCTAAACTAAGCTTTTGGGTTCATACCCCAAATATAAAGGAAATCCCTTTTTTTTAAATAAAGTGCCTGATAAAAAGGATTATTCTGATAGAATAAATTATGTAATTTTTTACCTTTATTATATTTTATAGAATTAAACTATACCTAATAATTTCAAAAATTATTGTGCATCTTACACTAAAATATAATTTTTATAATATGGAAATTTTTCATAAAAGAATATTTAATTCTTATTTTTAATTTTATTTATAATTAATTCAAATAAAATATTTTTCATATTTATTTTAATATTTAGAACCCTAATTTCTATCTCATCAAATTCCTGACTAGGATGTTGAATTGGATTAGAAATTAATTTATTAAGATTTATCCCCCTAATATCAAACCCCAATAATCTACTTAATTCCGAAGCATCTTTAAAATATTTTCTTACCCAATCTATCGCCTCCATTAATTTTTTATTTTCAATTTTATTAAAATTAACTATATTCAAAAATTTCTTTTTTGATAATTTTTTTTCTATTATTATTAATTCAGCAATATTAATAAAAATAGGATCAATCCCCTTTCATTTTTGATTCCCCAATATTATAGAAGGATTATCTTGATTTAATTGTTTTATTTTAATAACTTGACAAAAAATTACACCTATAATTTTATTATCTTATTATATAAATTATAATTATTTATTTTTAATTATAATTTTTAATGTATTAATTGGAGTTATTGGAAGTTTTAATCAAACTTCTTTACGAAAATTATTAGCTTTTTCTTCAATTAATAATTTAGGATGAATAATTTCAGCTTTATTAATTAGAGAAAATTTATGATTAACTTATTTTATTTTTTATTCAATTTTTTTATTTATTATATGTTTCTTATTTTATGTCACAAATATTTTTTATATTAATCAATTATTTAATTTTAATTATAATTTTTTAATTAAATTTTCAATTATAATTAATTTTTTATCTATAGGCGGACTACCCCCATTTTTAGGATTTTTGCCTAAATGATTAATTATTAATTATTTAATTTTTTATAATTTTTATATTACTTCTTTTATTTTTGTTATAACTAGATTAATTATTTTATTTGTTTATATTCGAATTATTTACTCTATTTTTATATTTTCTTTTATAAAACTTAAATGATTTAAAATTTTTATTAAAAATAATTTATTAATTATAATTTATTTTTTTAATTTAATTTCCTTAATAGGTATAATTATTAGAACTTTATTTTTTTTTTAAGGTTTTAAGTTAATATTAAACTAATAGTCTTCAAAATTATTTATAAAGAATAATTCTTTAAGCCTTAGTAATATTTACACCTTAAAATTTGCAATTTTAAATCATATTTGAATATAAGACTAATAAAAGAGATAATTCTCGTTAATAAATTTACAATTTATCGCTTAATACTCAGCCATTTTATTTATTTTGCGAAAATGACTTTTTTCTACAAATCATAAAGATATTGGCACTTTATACTTTATTTTTGGAATTTGAGCAGGAATAGTAGGAACATCCTTAAGTTTATTAATTCGAACCGAATTAGGAAATCCAGGGTCATTAATTGGAGATGATCAAATTTATAATACTATTGTAACAGCTCATGCTTTTATTATAATTTTTTTTATAGTTATACCAATTATAATTGGTGGATTTGGTAATTGATTAGTCCCACTTATACTAGGAGCCCCAGATATAGCTTTCCCCCGTATAAATAATATAAGATTTTGACTTTTACCCCCATCTTTAATTTTACTTATTTCTAGAAGAATCGTAGAAAATGGGGCAGGAACAGGATGAACAGTATACCCTCCTCTTTCTTCCAATATTGCCCATAGAGGATCTTCAGTAGATTTAGCAATTTTTTCATTACATTTAGCAGGTATTTCTTCTATTTTAGGAGCAATTAATTTTATTACTACAATTATTAATATACGAATTAATGGGATATCCTTTGATCAAATACCATTATTTGTATGAGCAGTGGGAATTACAGCATTACTCTTATTATTATCTTTACCAGTTTTAGCAGGAGCTATTACAATACTTTTAACTGACCGTAATTTAAATACTTCTTTTTTTGACCCTGCAGGAGGAGGAGATCCTATTCTATATCAACATTTATTTTGATTTTTTGGGCATCCAGAAGTTTATATTTTAATTCTACCAGGATTTGGAATAATTTCTCATATTATTTCCCAAGAAAGAGGAAAAAAAGAAACTTTCGGATGTTTAGGAATAATTTACGCTATAATAGCTATTGGATTATTAGGTTTTATTGTTTGAGCTCACCATATATTCACAGTTGGTATAGATATTGATACTCGAGCTTATTTTACTTCTGCAACTATAATTATTGCAGTCCCAACAGGAATTAAAATTTTTAGATGATTAGCAACTCTTCATGGTACTCAAATTAATTATAGCCCATCAATATTATGAAGACTAGGATTTATTTTTTTATTTACAGTAGGAGGATTAACAGGAGTAGTTTTAGCTAATTCTTCAATTGATATTACTTTACATGATACTTATTATGTTGTAGCCCATTTTCATTATGTATTATCAATAGGAGCAGTTTTCGCTATTTTAGGAGGATTTATCCATTGATATTCATTATTTACAGGATTAATCTTAAATCCATATTTATTAAAAATTCAATTTATTACTATATTTATTGGTGTAAATTTAACCTTTTTTCCTCAACATTTTTTAGGATTAGCAGGAATACCACGACGATACTCAGATTATCCAGATAGATTTGTTTCTTGAAATATTATTTCTTCTTTTGGATCATATATTTCATTAATTTCAATAATCATAATTATTATTATTATTTGAGAGTCAATAATTAATCAACGAATTATTTTATTTTCATTAAACATACCTTCATCTATTGAATGATATCAAAATTTACCTCCTGCCGAACATTCTTATAATGAATTACCTATTTTAAGTAATTTCTAATATGGCAGATTATATGTAATGGATTTAAACCCCATTTATAAAGGTAAATCCTTTTTTTAGAAATGGCAACTTGATCTAATTTTAATTATCAAAATAGAACTTCACCTTTAATAGAACAAATTATTTTTTTCCATGACCATACATTAATTATTTTAATTATAATTACAATTCTAGTTTCTTATTTAATAGTTAATTTATTTTTTAATAAATATATTAATCGATTTCTTTTAGAAGAACAAATAATTGAATTAATTTGAACTATTCTTCCAGCTATCACTTTAATTTTTATTGCACTTCCTTCTTTACGTTTACTTTATTTATTAGATGAACTTAATAATCCCCTAATTACCTTAAAATCGATTGGACATCAATGATACTGAAGTTACGAATATTCAGATTTTAATAATGTTGAATTTGATTCATATATAATTCAACCTAATAAAAATTTATCTAACTTTCGACTTTTAGATGTTGATAATCGTATTATTTTACCAATAAATAATCAAATTCGTATTTTAATTACTGCTACTGATGTAATTCATTCTTGAACAATTCCATCTTTAGGAGTAAAAGTCGATGCTAACCCAGGACGATTAAATCAAACAAGTTTTTTTATTAATCGTCCAGGAATTTTTTATGGACAATGCTCTGAAATTTGTGGAGCAAATCATAGATTTATACCTATTGTAATTGAAAGAATTTCAATTAAAAATTTTATTAATTGAATTAATAATTATTCATTAGATGACTGAAAGCAAGTATTGGTCTCTTAAACCATCTTATAGTAAATTAGCATTTACTTCTAATGAAAGAATTAGTTAAATAATAACATAAATATGTCAAATTTAAATTATTACTCTATGTAATATTCTTTTATTCCACAAATAATACCAATTAATTGAATTTTTTCATTAATTTTTTTTATTAGTATTTTTATTATTTTTAATATTATAAATTATTTTATTTTTAATTATAAAAATAATAAAATAAAAAAATATATTAATTATAAAAATAATTATTTTTCTTGAAAATGATAAATAATTTATTTTCTATTTTTGATCCTACAACTAATTTATTAAATATATCATTAAATTGAATTAGAACATTTATTGGAATTATATTTATTCCATTTTCATTTTGATTTATTCCTAATCGTCATTTTATTTTATGAAATTTTATTTCAAATAAATTACATCATGAATTTAAAACTCTTTTAGGACCTAAAAGATTTAATGGATCTACTTTTATTTTTATTTCCCTTTTTTTTTTTATTTTATTTAATAATTTTTTAGGATTATTCCCCTATATTTTTACAAGCACTAGCCATTTAAATATTACTCTTTCAATTTCATTATCTTTATGATTAAGATTTATAATTTATGGATGAATTAATAATACCCAACATATATTTATTCATTTAATTCCTCAAGGAACCCCAACAATTCTTATACCTTTTATAGTAATAATTGAAACTATTAGAAATATTATTCGACCTGGAACTTTAGCTGTCCGATTAACAGCAAATATAATTGCTGGACACTTATTACTAACTCTTTTAAGTAATACAGGAACAAATATATCTAACTATTTACTAATTTTATTAATTTTAACCCAAATTTTATTATTAATTTTAGAATCCGCTGTAGCTATTATTCAAGCTTATGTTATTTCTATTTTAAGAACTCTTTATTCTAGTGAAGTAAATTAATGACTATTAATCACAATCACCCCTATCATTTAGTAGATTATAGACCTTGACCCTTAACAGGAGCTATTGGAGTTATAACTTTAGTTACTGGATTAGTAAAATGATTTCATAACTTTAATATAAATCTTTTAATTCTAGGTTATATCATTGTATTATTAACAATATATCAATGATGACGAGATATTTGTCGTGAAGGAACTTTTCAAGGTAAACATACAATTTTAGTTTCAAAAGGTCTTCGCTGAGGAATAATTTTATTTATTATTTCAGAAATTTTTTTTTTTATTTCATTTTTTTGAGCTTTTTTTCATAGAAGTTTATCTCCTAATATTGAAATTGGAGCTATATGACCTCCTAGTAATATTATTCCTTTTAATCCATTTCAAATTCCTTTACTTAATACTATTATTTTAATTACATCAGGAATTACAGTTACATGAGCTCATCATGCAATTATAGAAAATAATTTTACTCAAACATTACAAAGTTTATTTTTAACTATCTTTTTAGGAATCTACTTTTCTATTCTTCAAATATATGAATACTTAGAAGCACCATTCACAATTGCTGATAGAATTTATGGATCAACTTTTTTTGTAGCTACAGGTTTCCATGGACTTCATGTTATTATTGGAACAATTTTTTTATTAACATGTTTTATTCGTCATATTTATAATCATTTTTCTAGAACTCATCATTTTGGATTTGAAGCAGCAGCATGATATTGACATTTTGTAGATGTAATTTGACTTTTTCTTTACATTTCAATTTATTGATGAGGAAACTAATTATTTATATAATATATTTAGTATATTTGACTTCCAATCAAAAAGTTTAATAATTTTAATATAAATAATTTTTTTAATATTAATATTATCTATTATTATAATTATTATTTCTAATATCTTAATAATAATTTCTTTTCTTTTATCAAAAAAATCATTTTTAGATCGAGAAAAATGTTCTCCATTTGAATGTGGATTTGACCCTAAATCAATTGCCCGTATCCCATTCTCTTTACATTTTTTTCTTATTACAATAATTTTTTTAATTTTTGATGTAGAAATTGCATTAATTTTTCCTATAATTCCAACTTTTATATTAGTAAATTTTTTTATTTGATTTAAAATTAGATTTTTTTTTATTTTTATATTACTAATTGGACTTTATCATGAATGAAATCAAAATATATTAAATTGATCAAATTAATTATTTAATTAGGATTATAGTTTAATATAAAAACATTTGATTTGCAATCAAAAAATATTGAAAATCAATTTATCTTAAATAAGAAGCAATTTGCATTTAATTTCGACTTAAAAGACAGAGTTAAAATAACTCCTTATTTATTAATTGAAACCAAACTAGAGGTATGTCACTGTTAATGATAAAATTGAATTATAATTCCAATTAGAAATATTTTATAATTAAGCTGCTAACTTAATTTATAGTGATTAAAATCATTAATATTTCTTATTTATATAGTTTAATTAAAACATTACATTTTCATTGTAAAAATAAAAAAAAATTACTTTTTATAAATATTTAAAGATTAAAAAATCACCTTAATATCTTCAATATTATACTCTTATTATTAAGCTATTTAAATTAAATTATAAAAATTATAATAATAAAAATTATTACTCATAAAACAAATCTAAATAAATAAATTTTAAAATTATTTATTTGATAAACATAATTAATTAAAGAATAATATTTAATAATATTATATAAACCTTGACTTCTATAAACTTCTCTTCATCCTATGTCAATATTCTTAAATAAATTTTGACCAAATTTTAAAAAATAATAATTTAACCCATAAGTAGATAAGCTAGGTATAAATCATATTAAAGTAAAAAAAAATCTTAAATTATAAAAATATAAAAACTTATTTAAAGAATAAATTTTTATATTTCTAATTAAATAACCTAAAATTAAACCTAGTAAACTTACATAAATTACTATTATTTTTATAAAAAAAGGTAAATAAATTATATAAGGATAACAAAAAATTATTCATCTTAAAAATCTACCAGAAAATAAACTTATAAATAATAAAATTAATATTCTTTTTAATATTACATAATCCTCATCATATAAATTATAAATTGACAATAAATTAAAATCATTAATTATTAAATATATTAATAAACGAATAGTATAATATATAGTTAATCCTGTAGAAAAATAATATAAATAAAAAATTAATAAATTTAAATTTCCTATTCTTACTATTTCTAAAATTAAATCTTTAGAATAAAATCCAGCTAAAAAAGGAATCCCACATAATGCTAAATTAGAAATATTTAAACATAATGAAGTTATAGGAATATAAAATCTAATTCCACCTATTATTCGAATATCTTGATTATCATTTATTATATGAATAATCATTCCAGCACATATAAATAATAAAGCTTTAAATATAGCATGAGTTAATAAATGAAAAAAAGCTAAATCATAAAACCCTATACTTAAAATTCTTATTATTAAACCCAATTGTCTTAAAGTAGATAAAGCAATAATTTTTTTTAAATCAAACTCATAATTAGCTCTAATACCTGCCATTATTATAGTTAAACCAGAAATTAACAATAAAAATTTTAAAAAAAATATATTAATTAATAAATTATTAAATCGAATTAATAAATATACTCCTGCTGTAACTAATGTAGAAGAATGAACTAAAGCAGAAACAGGAGTTGGAGCTGCTATAGCTGCAGGTAATCAAGAACTAAACGGAATTTGAGCTCTTTTAGTCATTCCTGCAATAATAACTAATAATCTAATAATTTTTATTGAAAAATCATTATTTATAAAATTTAAATAATAAATATAATTTCATCTTCCATAATTTATTATTCAAGCAATTAATATTAAAATTATTACATCCCCAATTCGATTTGATAAAGCAGTTAATATACCAGCATTATAAGATTTAATATTTTGATAATAAATTACTAAACAATAAGAAACTAATCCTAACCCATCCCAACCTAATAAAATTCTAATTATATTAGGACTAATAATTAATAAAATTATAGAAAATACAAATAATAAAACTAAATAAATAAAACGATTTAAATTTAATTCTGATTTTATATATCTTTTTCTATAATAAATAACAGAAGATGAAATTAAAGAAACAAATATTATAAATAACAATGATATCCAATCTAATAAAATTGATATAATAACTTTTATTGAATTAAAAGAAATAATCTCTCACTCTAAGAATAAAATCAAATTATTTATTATAAAATAAATTATTATAAATAAATTAATTAATATAAAAAAAAATAAAAAAAAAAATCTAATAAAGCATAAAGAATAATTTTTAATGACTTAAAATGATTGATAATCCTTCATATTTTTGACTCCACAAATCAATATTTTTATTAAATTATTTAAGTAAAATCAAATTATTCTATAATCAATTTTTAAAATTAAAATATTTAAAGGTATTCAGTGTAATATTAATATTAAATATTCTCGAGATGTACCTCTATAAAATCTATAAATTCCTATATTATATTTCCCATGCTGGGTATAAGAATATAAATATAATCTATACCCAGCACTAAAAAAAGAAATACTTATTAATATAATTATTCTCAATCACGATCATCTAATTAATCTATTAATTAAACTAATTTCACCTATTAAATTTAAGGAAGGAGGAGCCGCTATATTTGAAGATATTAATAAAAATCATCATAATCTTATAGAAGGTATAAAATTTATTAATCCTTTATTTAAAAATAATCTTCGTCTATTTAATCGTTCATAATTAATATTAGATAAACAAAATATTCCAGATGAACATAATCCATGTCCAATTATTAAAATATAAGAACCTAAATAACCTCAATAATTTATTGTTATAATCCCTCCAATAACAATTCTTATATGAGCAATAGATGAATAAGCAATTAATGACTTTATATCAATTTGACAAAAACATTTCAAACTAATATAAAATCCTCCTACTAAACTAATTACAACTCAAATAAATCCTATTCTTAAATTAATTTTCTGTAAAATAATTATAATTCGTAAAAGACCATACCCTCCTAATTTTAATATAATAGCGGCTAAAATTATAGACCCAGAAATAGGGGCCTCAACATGAGCTTTTGGTAATCATAAATGAACAAAATATATTGGTATTTTTACTAAAAAAGCTAAAATTAAACATAAATATAAAAGTAATAAATTATAATCATAAAATTTTAATATATACATTATTATATAATTTATTTCTTTATAAATAAAAAAAATTCCTATTAATAAAGGTAAAGAAGCAAATAATGTATAAAATAAAAGATATATCCCTGCCTGAATACGTTCAGGTTGATACCCTCACCCAATAATTAATATTAATGTAGGAATCAAACTTCTTTCAAAAAAAAAATAAAATAAAAATAAATTTATAACTCTAAAAGTTAAATATAATATAATTATTAATAAAATAATATTAAATAAAAAAAAATTATCATAAAACTTATTTTTATATAATTTTTCTCTAGCTATAATTATTAAAAAGGTAATTCAAATTCTTAATAAAATTAATCCATATGAAATTATATCACATCCTAATATATAACTTAAATTACAAAAATTTTCAATTATAATAGTTATATTTATAAATATAACTATTATAAATATAAATATAAATTGAACCATTCAAAATATTTTTTTTTTAAAACAAATAAATATTATAAATATTATTATTATAAAAAATTTTATCATTTTTAAATTAAATTAAATCTTTGAAAATAATCATTCCCATGGGTACGAATTATTGAAACTAAAATAGATAAACCTAAAGCTCCCTCACATACAGAAAATACTAAAAAAACTATTAATATATATATATTATAATTAATTATTATTAAATATAATATTATTAAAAAAAAAATTCTTAAAACAATAAACTCTAAACTTATTAGAGTAATTAATAAATGTTTATGCTTTGAAACAAAAATTATATTACCTAATAAAAATATAATAATTACTACAAATCCTATATTTATCATTTGTTTTTATAGTTTAAAAAAAACTTTGGTCTTGTAAATCAAAAATAAGATTTTTCTTTAAAAACTTCAAAGAAAAAGATTATCTTTATCAATAATCTCCAAAATTATTATTTTTATTAAACTATTCTTTGGATTTTAAAAATATTATTATCTACTTTATTAATTTTCATTTCTATTTTTATGTTTTTCATTAATCATCCACTTTCTATAGGATTAATAATTCTTACTCAAACTTTATTAACTTGCTTATTATCAGGAATATTATTTAATACTTATTGATTTTCTTATATCTTATTTTTAATTTTTTTAGGAGGATTATTAGTTTTATTTATCTATGTTTCAAGTATTGCCTCTAATGAATTATTTAAAATTTCAATTTTAAATAAAATATTATTTTTTTTATTTATTTTTTATATCATTATTATTAGATTTTACTTTAAAAATAATTTAAATTTTATAAATTTCTACTTTAACGATGAAATAATAAATTTTTTTAACTTATTATTATTTTCAAATAATGAATATAATTTAAATTTAATAAAATTATATAATGAACAAACTTATTTAATAATAATATTAATAGTAATTTATTTATTTATTACTCTTATTGCAGTAATTAAAATTACTAATATTTTTTTTGGCCCTTTACGATCAAATAACTAATGATAAATTCATTTAAATCTTTACGAAAAACACATCCTATTATTAAAATTATAAATGGATCATTAATTGATCTACCTTCCCCCTCTAATATTTCCACATGATGAAATTTTGGTTCATTATTAGCTTTATGCTTAATAATCCAAATTATCACAGGATTATTTTTAACCATATATTATAGAGCCAATATTGATTTAGCTTTTTATAGTGTAAATTATATTTGTCGAAATGTAAATTATGGATGACTAATCCGAACTCTTCATGCCAATGGGGCATCTTTTTTTTTTATTTGTATTTATCTTCATATTGGACGAGGAATTTATTATGAATCTTTTAATTTAAAATTTACTTGAATAATTGGAGTTATTATCTTATTTTTATTAATAGCAACAGCTTTTATAGGTTATGTCTTACCCTGAGGTCAAATATCTTTTTGAGGAGCTACAGTTATTACTAATCTTTTATCAGCAATTCCCTATTTAGGTACTATATTAGTAAATTGAATTTGAGGAGGATTTGCAGTAGATAATGCAACTTTAACTCGATTTTATACTTTCCATTTTTTATTTCCTTTTATTATTTTAATATTAACTATAATTCACTTATTATTTTTACACCAAACAGGTTCAAATAATCCTTTAGGAACTAATAGAAATTTAGATAAAATTCCATTTCATCCTTATTTTACTTTCAAAGATTTGATTGGATTTATCATTTTAATTTTTATTTTAACTTTATTAACATTAATTAATCCATATTTATTGGGAGACCCTGATAATTTTATTCCTGCTAATCCATTAGTTACCCCAATTCACATTCAACCAGAATGATATTTCTTATTTGCATATGCTATTTTACGATCTATCCCTAATAAATTAGGAGGTGTAATTGCCTTAGTTATATCAATTTTAATCTTAATTATTTTACCTTTTACATTTAATAAAAAAATTCAAGGAATTCAATTTTATCCCATTAATCAAATATTATTTTGATCTATAATTATCACTATTATTTTATTAACCTGAATCGGAGCTCGTCCAGTAGAAATTCCTTATATTTTTACAGGACAATTATTAACATTAATCTATTTCTCTTATTTTATTATTAATCCCATTATAAATAAATTTTGAGACAAATTAATTTTTAAATTATAATTAATTAATGAGCTTGTAAAAGCATTTGTTTTGAAAACTTAAGAAAGAATAATTATTCTATTAATTTATACTAAATTTATTTTATAATTAAAAACTAATTTTAACCCTATAAAAAATAATAAATAATTCAAAGAAATTGGTAAATAACTTTTTCAACATAAATATATTAATTTATCATATCGATAACGTGGTAAAGTCCCCCGAACTCAAATAAAAAAAAAAGATATAAAAACTAATTTTAAATAAAATACTAAATTTAAATTATATCCCCCTATATAAATAATAATAAATAATAAACTTATAAATAAAATTCTTGAATATTCAGCTAAAAAAATTAAAGCAAAACCTCCTCTTCTGTATTCAATATTAAACCCTGAAACTAACTCTCTTTCACCTTCTGCAAAATCAAAAGGAGTTCGATTAGTTTCTGCTAATAAAGAAGAAAAAAAACATAATCTTAAAGGAAATATTAAAAATAAAAATCAAATTAAAAATTGATATTCTCTAAACTTTAATAAATTAAAGTCTATAATTAAAATAATTCTTGATATTAAAATTAAAGATAAACTAACTTCATAAGAAATAGTTTGAGCAACTGCCCGTAAACCTCCTAATAATGAATAATTTCTATTTGAAGATCATCCAGCAATTAATATAGTATAAACTCCTATTCTAGTACAACATAAAAAAAATAATAAACCTAAATTAAATATAATTAAATTAAAAATATAAGGAATTACCATTCAAATTATTAAAGATAAAATAAATCTAATAATAGGAGAAAAATAATAAGAAAAATAATTTGAGTAATTTAAATAAACTTGTTCCTTACTAAATAACTTAATAGCATCAGAAAAAGGTTGTAACAATCCTAAAAATCCTATCTTATTAGGCCCTTTACGAATTTGAATATACCCTAAAACTTTACGTTCTAATAAAGTTAAAAAAGCCACCCCAATTAAAACCCCAATAACTAAAATTAAAACCCCAATTAAAATATTCATAATATCCATTATTATCACTACTATCTATATAATTATTTATAAATATATATTTATGACTTCTAAAATCATTACATTTTTTCTGCCAAAATAGTTAAATAATTTTAATAATATTCATTTATTTTTAAATTATTTAAAATACTTGATCCTTTCGTACTAAAATATTTTAATTTATTAAAGATAGAAACCAACCTGGCTTACACCGGTTTGAACTCAGATCATGTAAGATTTTAATGATCGAACAGATCAAAATTTTTAAACTTTTGCATTTAATTTTTATCTTAATCCAACATCGAGGTCGCAACCTTTTTTTTTTATTTGTACTAAAAAAAAAAATTACGCTGTTATCCCTAAGGTAATTTTTTCTTTTAATCATTATAAATGGATCATTTATTCACTAATTTATGATTTATAAAAAAAAAAGTTTCTTTAATTTTTCTATCACCCCAACAAAATAATATTAATTAATTTTAATTTATATTTATATATTTAATTTTAATTATTAATATTATAAAACTCTATAGGGTCTTCTCGTCTTTTAAATAAATTTTAGCTTTTTAACTAAAAAATTAATTTTTATTAATAATTTAGAGACAGTTTATATTTCATCAAATCTTTCATACAAGTCTTCAATTAAAAGACTAATGATTATGCTACCTTTGTACAGTCAATATACTGCAGCCCTTTAATTTTTAATCAGTGGGCAGATTAGACTTTAAATTATTTTCTAAAAGACATGTTTTTGATAAACAAGTGAATATAAATTTTTGCCGAATTCCTTTAAATTAATTTCAATTTATATTTTATATTTTTAATTAATAATATACTAATTTTATCATTATTTCTATTTTTTTATTATTAAAAAATATTTTTTTATAAAAAATTAAATAATATTTTAAATTTTATTTAATATAAAATTTTTTTTAACAAACTATAATTTTTAAACAATATAAATTTTAAAAATTTTATTAATATTTATTTTTATTATAAATATTTAAATTAAAGCTTATCCCTTAAAATATTTAATTTTAAAATTTTATATTTAATTAATTAAATATAAAATTTTTTAAATTTAAAATTAAATTTTTTTCTAAAAAAACCAGATATATTCAAAAACGATTAACATTTCATTTCTAATTAATTATTAAAAATAATTATTCAACATTAACTTTTATAATTAATTAACTCTTTTAAATTCGAGATTTTATAATTTATTAAATATTTTTTAATAAACTCTGATACACAAGATACAATAAATTAAATTTACTTTTTTTTTATTTCCTTTTCAACTTTATTTCAAAATTCTTTCACAATATTAATTCACTATAAAATTTTTTATTTTTTCTTTAAAAAATACTTTAATACCCCCCAATATTAAAAATTTTTTTATTAATTTTATTTTATTAATTTTCCCCCTCAAATTAATTAATATTTTTAATTTCTTTTCAATGTAAATGAAATACTTTATCAAGCTCTAATTTGACATTCTAGAAACACTTTCCAGTACCTCTACTTTGTTACGACTTATTCCAATTTTTAAATGAAAGTGACGGGCAATATGTACATATTCCAATTATAAATCATTTTAATAAACTAATTAAAATTACATTTAAATCCACCTTCAATTATAATTACAAAATCTTATTCATTTAAATATATTTATTGTAACCCATCATAATCTTAACTATACTCTGCATCTTGATCTGAATTAATTTTTAATTTTAATTTTTAAATATTATTTTTATTTAAAAATATTTTTTTTACAATGATATACAAAATTTTAAATTAAGTAAATTTATTCGTGGATTATCAATTATTAGACAGATTCCTCTAAATGAACTAAAATACCGCCATATTATTTAAGTTTCAATATAAATTATTTACTATTTTAGTATTTAAATTTAAATTTTTAATAATAGGGTATCTAATCCTAGTTTATAATAAAATTTATTAAATCATAAATTTTTTATAAAATTTAATTAAATTAAAATTTTACCTAATAATTTAATATTTAATTTAAAATATTATTTATATTTATTATATACTGAAATAATTTAATTTAATTTTTGTTTAACCGCAACTGCTGGCACAAAATTAGTTATTAATTTTTATATTACTAAATCTTAATTTCTTAAATTTTTAATTTTAATTACTAAATTAATTATTTAATTATTATTAAAATAACTAAAATTACATACTAAAATTTATATGTAAAATAAATTTATAATAAATTATGAAAAACATAAAAATTTTATCTATTATTATTATATTTTACATAGATTTTTTTTTTTTTTTTTATATATTAAATATTTAATAAACATTAATAAATTTTTAATATTTTCTCTATTTTTTTTCTAGTAATATTATTTTAAAAATTAATTTAATTAAAAATCAATTATAATTCATTTAAATAAAAATATATTATAAATATAATTTTTATTAAATAAAAATTAATATATATATATATATTATAAATTAATTAAATATTTAATATATATATATATATAATAATTAATTAAATATTTAATGTATAAATATAAAAATACTAAACCATTTCTTATATTTTTTATATTAAATATAAATT